TGATCCTATTGATAATACAGAGAATGGACCTGTCATCTCTATCAAGATGATTCTACCTCGTCAGATATTTATTCTAGTCTCTGGAGCACGGACTGTATAGAATAGATCAAGAAAAGAAATATTTGAACTATGATTCATACCTATTATTCAGACCTCGCAACCGGATTCAAAAAAATGGAAATAGGTCTTTTATAAATCAAACAATTTTTTTATTCATACTTCTTTTGACCGAAAGAAACCTCTTTCTCTAGATTTTGTTGAGTTATTACATTCATTTAAGAAGTGATGATCAAATGGTTTTTACTCAGAAAACCTTTGAGTTTAGCTTTGGCTTTCTTAAATCATCGTGGTTCTAGTATGAATCTGAGGTTTCAATTGATTCATAGGGTCTCAACAAGAGAATTCCTATTAAAAAAAAAGATAGGGAAGAGAAGATTCAAGAGGCCTGTCACGATTAACATAAAGAAAGATGGACGAGCCAACTTGATATTTTATTTCTTGGCATTATCATCACAAAGAAGAGATTCCGGATTTTTCTTACTTCGTATCTTTGGGTCAAATCGAGTCAAGCGGCTAAGCCACAAGAAGTTTTAAACTCGCTATTCCATATCCGTTGAAACCAGTATTTGTGTGTTACGGCTTGAGCCGTACGAGATGAAATTCTCATATACGGCTCTCAGAGGGGGAGTCTTTCTTGAGTTACCTATCTCAATAAAGTATATGATTGGTTCGAGGAACGTCTCGAGATTCAAGCGATTGCAGATGATATAACTAGTAAATATGTTCCTCCTCATGTCAACATATTTTATTGTCTAGGGGGGATTACACTTACTTGTTTTTTAGTACAAGTAGCTACGGGTTTTGCTATGACCTTTTACTATCGTCCAACTGTTACAGAGGCTTTTTCCTCTGTTCAATACATAATGACTGAGGCCAACTTTGGTTGGTTAATTCGATCAGTTCATCGATGGTCAGCAAGTATGATGGTTCTAATGATGATCTTGCACGTATTTCGTGTGTATCTTACGGGTGGTTTTAAAAAACCCCGCGAATTAACTTGGGTTACAGGAGTGGTTCTGGCTGTATTGACCGCATCTTTTGGCGTAACTGGTTATTCCTTACCTCGGGACCAAATTGGCTATTGGGCAGTAAAAATTGTAACAGGCGTGCCTGAAGCTATTCCTATAATAGGATCGCCTTTGGTAGAATTATTACGTGGAAGCGCTAGTGTGGGCCAATCCACTTTGACTCGTTTTTATAGTTTACATACTTTTGTATTGCCTCTTCTTACTGCCGTATTTATGTTAATGCATTTTCCAATGATACGTAAGCAAGGTATTTCGGGTCCTTTATAGAGAAGGCAGATCCTAGATATTTGTAATTTATCATATCGGGGAGGAACAAGAGTCTTTCATTGCTACAAATATGGATTATTTAAAAATAAGGCATGTTATTTGGATACTTATATTCAACTCTGAAGTATTGTTTATTTGATACGAATCGAATAGTTGAAGTATATTTTCCTAAAAGAGGATGGATTATGGGAGTGTGTGACTTGAACTATTGATTGGCCCATGCGGATATATGATTTTATCCGCCACGTTGGAATTCACAACCCAATGTGTCTCCGCATCCAACCATCACGTCAGTCCCTTTATGTAGCATAGGATAGGCCGGTTCGCTTGAGGAGAATATTTTCTATGATCATACCCGAATCATGTCATGCATGAACAGGCTCCGTAAGATCCCTAGAATAAGCGATGTGGAATGATCCAATGTTCTATTTATTCCACTTTGTTTGATTTTTCTTTTTTTTTTTTAGTCATTTTCTTATAATTAATTGATAGTATTAGTATTTCGTATTAATTTGATAGTAATCTTAGTAAGTTTTTTATAGTATGTAGATGCATTCATTTCCTCTGCATCGACCCTGATCTATTATACTATCGGAGTGAAATAAGGGATCTAAGGAAGAACAGGGGCTAGACTTTATTAGTAACAAGTAAAAACTTTGTATTTTTGTATGTAATACAATCGAGATGTTGTGGGGATAAATACCAACCAAAAGACATGAGACAATCCAAAAAGCACTTGATCATGATCAAATTTGTAAGCCTACTTGGATATTGAGCATTTCCTTGTTGCCAGAGCTGAATTCTTTGCAATGAATCATTGCAACTCGGGTAAATGGAATTTGATAAATCTTTTATTACATAGAGTCATTCTATATGTAGATATTTATGAAATATAGATCTTCTATGGATCTATTTCTGTAATTCTTTTGATTCTTGCTCGAGCCGGATGATAAAAAATTATCATGTCCGGTTCCTTTGGGGGATGGATCCACAAGGATTCACCTATCCAAATAACAAAGAAACCTGATTTGAATGATCCTGTATTAAGAGCTAAATTGGCTAAAGGGATGGGACATAATTATTATGGAGAACCTGCATGGCCCAATGATCTTTTATATATTTTTCCAGTAGTAATTCTAGGCACTATTGCATGTAATGTGGGCTTAGCAGTTCTAGAGCCGTCAATGATCGGTGAACCGGCGGATCCGTTTGCAACTCCATTGGAAATATTACCCGAATGGTACTTCTTTCCCGTATTTCAAATACTTCGCACAGTACCCAATAAGTTATTGGGTGTTCTTTTAATGGTTTCAGTACCAATAGGATTATTGACAGTACCTTTTTTGGAGAATGTCAATAAATTCCAAAATCCATTTCGTCGTCCAGTAGCTACAACAGTCTTTTTGATCGGTACCGCAGTAGCTCTTTGGTTAGGTATCGGAGCAACTTTACCTATTGAGAAATCCCTAACTTTAGGTCTTTTTCAAATTGATTCAACCGTTAAATACCACGACATAGGTATCTAAGGAAGATCCCCTTCTGGATCTTCCTTAGATACCTAAATCTTATTATGATCTATTCTGCAAATATATGGACCGTGTCGGAGATTAAAAACTCATTCTATTCTTTTTTATTTCTAAAAATGACAAAATTCCAATGGATTTAAAATGAAAACTTTTTCTTAGGTAAATTGATTGCAAAATGCTTCTGTAGAGTACCCAATATCTGTTTTACATCTTCTATGCGAAAATATTCCATTTTCATAAGATCTTCTTGGCTGTGACTCAAAAGGTCCAATAATGTATGTATATTGGACCTTTTGAGACAATTATAGGTCCTGGAAGACAATTCTGATTGGTCAATAAAAATACATGTCAATGGAATTCCTTTTTTGTTTTTCTTGAGATTAGCGAATCTGTCTTGAAAGGAAAAGGGTAGATTCCATCTGTTTTCATTTTCCTCGAAATTCATGTCCTCTTCCTCTGCATGTAGAAAAGGAATCAATAAATCAATCAAATTACGAGAAGCTTCATAAAGTGCTTCTTTAGGAGTTAAACTTCCATTCGTCCATATTTCTAGAAAGAGTATCTCTTGTTTTTCATTCCCATTTCCATAAGAATGAATACTATGATTCGCATTTCGAACAGGCATGGATACAATATCTATAGGATAACTTCCATCGTGAGAGTCGTTTGTGGATTTCATACGATATCCGCGATCTCTCTTGATTTGTAATTCAATACACAAATCAATTGGTTCTATCAGGTTAGCTATATGCTGTGTCGTGTCAACTATTTCTACAGAAGGCGGTGAGATGATATCTTGGGCTGTTATGTATTTGGGACCCCTGACGCAAATGGATGCGTCCCTAACTCCATAGAGATTACTTCTCAATACAATCTCTTTCAAATTTATTAAAATCTCATGTACTGATTCTTCAATACCTGCTATCGTAGAATATTCATGCAGCACATTTTCAGATGTTGCACGTGTGATACATGTTCCTTCTATTTCTCCAAGTAAAGCCCTTCGCACGGCAATACCTATGGTATCGGCTTGACCTTTCATAAGCGGGGACAGAACGAAACGACCATAATAAAGACGCTTGCTGTCTACTCTGGATTCAACACATTTCCACTGTAGTGTTCGAGTGGATACTGCTACTTCTTCTCGAACCATACTATTATTTTTCTTTTATTTATGATTATTGGATCAGATCATTGAATCATTTATTTCTCTTGGAATCTCTTTAATTCTTATTTCTACACACGTCTTTTTTTAGGGGGGCGACATCCATTATGCGGCATGGGTGTTACATCACGTACGAAACTTAATAGCATCCCATTTCTACGAATGGCTCGTAATGCCGCATCTCTTCCGAGACCTGGACCCTTTATCATAACTTCTGCTCGTTGCATACCCTGATCAACTAATGTACGAATAGCATTAAATGCCGCGGCTTGAGCAGCATAGGGTGTTCCTTTTCTTGTGCCTCTGAATCCAGAGGTACCTGCGGAAGCCCAAGAAACTACCCGACCTCGTACGTCTGTAACAGTTACAATAGTATTGTTGAAACTCGCTTGAACATGAATAACTCCTTTTGGTATTCTACGTTCATTCTTATTTGAACCAATGCGTGCATTCTTACGTAAACCAATTTTTGCTATAGGTTTTGTCATATTTGATTATATCATATTCATAAGAATAAAATAAAAAGAAAGAAGAATCAGAAATCTACAGAAAGATACGGGGATATCCATTTCATATGAAAACGAATCCATTCTTCTTTCTTTTTACATGTACATGGGTTTTTCTTTTAAAAAGTTCTTGATTTAGAACTTGAGAAGGATTACCCCTGTCTCTGTTTATGTCTCGGATTGGAACAAATGACTATAATTCGCCCCCGCCTACGAATCAAGCGACATTTTTCACAAATTTTACGAACAGAAGCCCTTATTTTCATATTTAGAATTCCTTACCTTCATTCTGAATCTATTTTTTTGGAAACAAAAATAAGTTTATTGCATTTTTTAACTTCGAATTATATCCCTACGAAAAGGATGTTTAAAAGAATGATCTAATCGTTCGAATCTTTTTTGCGAAGTCTATAAATTATACGTCCCCTGGTTGAATCATAACGACTCATTTCTATTTTGACTCTATCTCCGGGTAGTATACGTATAAAACTGCGCCGGATTCTCCCTGAAATATAACCTAGAATTAGATCTTCATTATCTAACCGAACTCGGAACATACCGTTGGGAAGTGATTCAGTAATTAAACCCTCATGAATCAATTTTTGTTCTTTCATTCCAGGGAACCCCCTTTAAGTATCAACTAATAGAGGAAGAGTTCTATAATTCACTTCTCTTCTCTATTTTACAAATAGTAAGTTCGAGAGAAAATTAGGGTAACCGAGGAGAATCACCATATATAACACAAAATTTCTCCTCCAATTTTTTCTAGTCGAGCTTCTCGATCTGTCATTATACCTCGAGAAGTAGAAAGAATTACAATTCCCATTCCACCTAAAATCTTAGGAATTCGTTGATAGTTGGAATAGATTCGTAGACCAGGTCGGCTGATACGCTTTAAAATTATTTTATTACCTTTCCTAGTCTTTCTATGTCGTAAGGTTGAAACCAAGAAATTTTTTTGACTTTCTTGATGTTTTCGAACGTTTTCAATAAAACCTTCTCGTAAAAGTATTTTCACAATGTTTTTAGTGATATTAGTAGATACTATTTGAACTCTTCCCTTTTGATCCATGTCAGCATTTCTTATAGAAGTTATTATATCGGCAATAATGTCCCTACCCATGACGAACTATAGTTATTGGTGCCTCCTCATTTTGATATAATCAACATGCTTCTTTTTTGTTTTATTTTTTATTGAAATTATTCAATTCTAAAAAATTATTAGAAATTTAAAGTATATGCATGAGACACAATCTATTAATCGGATCTATTTCAGATATTTGAATATTCTATTCTATATATAGATAGGATATAGCCTATTTTCATCTATAATACTTCGGGTGCTAATGAAACTATTTTAGTAAAATTCAACTGTCTCAATTCCCGAGCAATCGCACCAAAAATTCGAGTTCCTTTTGGATTTCCTTCTTGATCAATGATAACCGCTGCATTGTCATCATATCGTATTATCATGCCGTTGTCACGTTTGAGTTCTTTACACGTACGTACAATCACAGCTCTAATTATTTCTGATCTTTCTAGAGGCATGTTGGGCACTGCTTCTTTGATTACAGCAACAATAACATCGCCAATATGAGCATATCGGTGATTACCAGTTCCTATGATTCGAATACACATCAATTCTTTAGCTCCACTGTTATCCGCTACATTCAAAAGGGTCTGAGGTTGAATCATATCATTTTTATTTGAATCTCTTATTTCAATGCAAGGGATAAGGGAAAAAAGAAATATTATCTGTCCAGAGATAAATAAATCCGTGGTTGTTTTTTCATTCTCAATACTCCTTTTTCTTTTACTTTTGTTTACCTATCCTGAAATAACAAATTGAGTTCGTATAGGCATTTTGCATGCAGCTATTTCCATAGCAGCTTTGGCTACAGTTTCTGATACTCCACTCATTTCATAAAGTATTCGGCCCGGTTTAACAACGGATACCCAATATTCGGGGGATCCCTTGCCCGAACCCATACGTGTTTCTGTAGGTCTTACAGTAACAGGTTTGTCGGGAAAGATACGTACCCATATCTTTCCACCACGACGCGCATATCGTGTCATTGCTCTTCGCCCTGCTTCTATTTGTCTAGCTGTGATCCAAGCAGGTTCAAGTGCCTGAAGAGCATATCTGCCAAAACAAATATGATTGCCTCGACAAGATATTCCCTTCATTCTACCTCTATGTTGTTTACGAAATCTGGTTCTTTTGGGGTTATAGTTGATGGTTGTTTCTGAATTCCATCTCTACTGCAGAGCCGGACATGAGAGTTTCTTCTCATCCAGCTCCTCGCGAATGAAATGATTCAATAATATTACATATATACATGTATATACATGTATTTATGTATTTCATTCTCTATCAAAAGAAAGAATATACTCATTTTTTTTGATATTGAATTTGTTACATAGGTAGCTGTATATATAACTAGATAACTAGGCGTGTTTGTTTATATATAATGCTTCTTTCTTTTATCAAGATTTAGAAATTATTTTACTTTACCTCTATTGAATCACGCCAATAGTCATCCAATAAATGAAATTCTTCAATTAACTAAAAAGAAAGAAAGGGTTCGCGGGCGAATATTGACTCTTTCCTCCTTCATTTGTAGGGTCAATTCATGACCCTTCAGAAGAAATCCATTTTTTTTGGTTCATTCCGCCATCCTACCCAATGAATCATTAGGATTGATTTGTTTTCAAGAAAATCCTATGTAGTCACAGGTTCCATCGTTCCCATAGCTTCTCCATTAATGCTTAGGCCTGAACTCTGCAATGGAGCTCTCAACAAAATCTGTTATTTGTTTCCGAGTCAATCTCCTCAGTTTTTCTTAACCCGAAGCTCAATTAAATTATTCTCTATTTTCTATTTTTTATATTATAGATTTTTCTATCTTTGATATTTGATATATTATTATTTCTTTATCTATTTCTATCTTATTAGATACATAATAGACTATATTATACATATTTATTAGATTATTTAGATTCTTATTTTCATTTAATTTCTTTTATTCTATTTTATTCTATGTTTCTATTTTATTTCTATTTTTTATTTGTATATTTCTTATTATATTGGAATTGTATATTTTGTATTTTTATTGTATATTGATGTTGATGCTTTATAACACTGCCTTTTTTATGGGGTAATTCTTCATAAACCATACATATGGGAATCATATATCATTGAGATCTTTCTTCTCTCTTTCTATCATCCTTCCATTTTTCCACATCCCTTTTTTTTTCACAATTCATAATCCTATTTCTTTTTTATGAAAAGAATTTCAGTTGCTACAACTATATGATCGATTCAGTCATATAGTGACTGTTTCTTGGGATCTCGACAATACGAAGCAATAAGTTGGTTATTAGTTTTGAGTTTATTTAGTTTTGATAGTTACTAAGTTTATAGTGGGGTCAGCTTGTTTTTTTTCAATCTCAATTCTCAACTCTAAATAAAAAACTAACGAGTCACACACTGAGCATAGCAATTATACTAAAATCTAAATTAAATTAAAGGGTAAATCAAATTTTTATTGAACCTTATAGAATTATAATTGATAGTTTCTAAATTTTTTCTATCGATGAGCAGAATGGCGAGATAAAGAAAGGTCCATTATTATTATTTTCTTATTCTTGGTTTACAAATATCCAAATTTTGATGCCTAAGACTCCATAGATAGTTCTAATTGTATGGGAACAGTGATCGATTTTAGCGCGAATTGTTTGTAAGGGAACCCTGCCTTCTCTGATCCATTCGACACGTGCAATCTCTTTTCCGTCGATACGCCCTGCAATTTGCACTTGAATTCCTTTTGTACCCGTTTGTTCAGTTAATTCAATAGCTTTTTTCATTGCCTTTCGAAATGAGACTCTATTTTTTAATTGTAAAGCTATATATTCTGCAAGAATATTAGGTTGTCCATAAGGCTTTTCAATTCTTGTGATAGCAATGTTGAGTCTCCGGTTTACAGAATGAAACTCTTTTTGTACATTCATCTGTAATTCTTCGACTCCCCGTGTTCGTCCTTCTATTAATAAATTGGGAAATCCAATATAGATTATGACCTGAATCAAATCTATTCTTTTTTGAATTTCTATATGGGCAATTCCTTCGAAACCTGAGGATATTCTCTTATTTTTTTTTACATAGTCCTTAATACAATTCCGTATTCTTTCATCTTCTTGTAGGCCCATGGAAAAATTCTTTGGTTTTGCGAACCAAAAAGAATGATGACTTTGAGTTGTTCCAAGTCTGAAACCAAGTGGATTTATTTTTTGTCCCATATTTTTCTATTATTTTTCCATCCATTTTTTTATAAATAGGAATCTAAATTATATTTATTTAGATGAATTTAGATGAATCAAAAATCTCTATTTTTCTTTTAAAAGAATCTTTATATGACAAGTGGTTTTTTTTATCATATAACTACGCCCTCGAGCCCGGGGTCTTAACTTTTTCACAATAGCACCTCTATTGACTTCAGCTTTACTAATAAATAAATCAGCTTCATTCAAACCCATATTATGACTAGCATTTGCTGCTGCAGAATAAACTAATTTTAAGATTGGATAAGATGCCCGATAAGGCATTAGTTCCAGTATCATGAGTGTTTCCTCATAAGAACGTCCGCGAATCTGATCAATTACTCTTCGTGCTTTGAAAACAGACATACGTATATGTTGAGCTAACACGTTTGCTTCTCTATCCGAATTTTCGTTCTTTATCATAAAAGTTCTCCCCCGCCAATGAATGATAAGTGCTTAGGGTGAAGTATAGTATAAGATAAGTCAGAAAAGTCTAAGTCTTAGTATATTAGTCTACTATAAAAAGAAAAGAAATAGACCTATACTCTTACTATAAGATAAAGACTCTTAAGTCTAAATACTATTAAGATAAGGCTTTTCACATGAATACTTAGTAGAACGACTAACGACGAGATTTATTATCGTTTCTCGCGTGTCTCACGAAAGTGAGAGTAGGTGCGAATTCTCCCAATTTGTGACCGACCATACGATCTGTGATATAAATAGGTAAATGTTCCTTTCCATTATGAATAGCGATTGTATGGCCAATCATTGTGGGTATAATGGTAGATGCCCGAGACCAAGTCACTATGATTTCTTTCTCCTCCCTCCTGTTGAGTTTTTCAATTCTTCCCGATAAATGATTAGCTACAAAAGGGTTTTTTTTTAGTGAACGTGTCACGGCTGATTACTCCTTTTTTTACATTTTTGAAATTGGCATTCTATGTCCAATATCTCGATCTTAATCTGAAGTATAATGATGAATGGAAAAAAGAGAAAATCCTTTAGCTAGATAAGGGAAGGGGCGGATGTAGCCAAGTGGATCAAGGCAGTGGATTGTGAATCCACCATGCGCGGGTTCAATTCCCGTCGTTCGCCCATCACATTATTTCCAATTCCAAAAATTCG